ATATTTAAAAATTGTATCTAAAATGACTGGAAAGGTAGAAACAAGACCGGATATAATTTGATCATTATGAGCAAATCCAAAATCTTTGTATACCAAGCCAATCATTAGTTCCCAACCATGGGGCGAATGGAATCCTATACATAAATCAGTTAATAAAAGAATAGAAAAAGCTTTTATTGTGTCACTTAAATTATATAAGAATTCTTGAAGCCAAGAGTTAAGAATAAGAAGTTCTTCATTACCTAAAATAGAATAACCACTTAGAATACCGAAAGAAATTATATTTATTGAGAAATGCAAAATCGTATGAATACGATCCTCATTGTGCATCTTGATCAATTGGATCGTTTCTTTGTAAATTCCGATGTGAAACTTTTGTAAATGTGTTTCCGGGTATTCTTTTATCATTTGGTCCAAGAGGGAGAGTTCCTCTAATTCTATGAATTTTTTTAGAATAGTCTTTTCTTGAATATTATTCAAAAAAATTTCGAAGTTCCTAGTATTCCACCAATTAGTAACCCAAGATTCCAGACTTTTATTAAATGAGAGAGAGATCCACCAGGGCAAAATTATTATAGATGCAAGATATAGAAGGGAAATGAATGCTTTCTTTTTTGCCATTTTTTCGTCTGTGAATTTGAATTTTTAAATAAACTCACTTCATTCGTCGACTCTATACGATACTAATATTTTATTTCGATCAAGCATCAGTTCTATTCCATTACAAATCATCAAGCCCATGAATCTATTCCCTTTTTTTATTTGTGATTCAGTACAGTGATTAGTCCTTTCCCTGAATTTAGAAAGAATAAAGAAAAACAAAACAATATAGAATAAGAAAGAGTCCACTTCAAATTCGAATTTGAAGAAGAAATATAAAAATTCAAAATTCTTATATATAATATATATATATTGTTTCAAAATAGATCAATTGCTCAAATTCCAAGCAATTGTCGACTTTCGATAAATGCACGAAAGAGTTACTTCAAATACTTCAAATAATGAATCCTTTTGGTTTTCAAAAAAAAAAAACACATTTTTATAGACAAAGACAAAAACGATTTCCTTTGATAATTGTTCGATGTACGTTTGCTTTTTGCTCGAATTAGCGTTCTGAAAAAACTTTGATTAAATTATTGCTATAGAAAAAAGAGAAAGGGAATTCTTGAGTTTTCGTTTTTCCCTTTTGCTACGAAAGCATTCATTCTTTAGTTCATTTCTTTTTTCAAAAAACTTCAATTGGTACACGTAAGAAATAGGCCAATTCAGCAGCTTTTTGCTCAATTTCTCGTAGAGTCAAATTCTCATCAGTACGAGTCAAGGGAATAGACCCCTGGCCTCGGATTTCCATATAAAGGGCACGACGAGCATAAATACCCTCTGTAACTTCTATTCTGATAGACTGAATGTCTTTCATAAGGAATCGGAGGAGGATGCGACGGTTTTTTCCAGGAAATCCCCAACGAAAGATACATACTATTCCTTCTTTTATATCGAATCGATCATAACCACTACCTACATTCCACAAAATTGTGCACCACAAGTAGGAGCTAATAAAAAGACCCGCAATTCCATAGAAAGACATCACGATCCCTTGTGGAAAAAAAATTATTTGCTGAGAGAGAAATAAAGATATAAAATTCCTCCCAAGATAACTAGAAGTTCCAACCAATAAAAACCCTAATGAACCTAAAAAAAGAATAAAGGCCCAACAGAAATTACTCGTTTTTCGAGATCCTGCTATAAGTTCTATCCATATACGATCTGATCGCCAACTCATACTATATTAGATCTAGTTGCATTTTATTGGAATTGGGAAATAACCAAAATTTGACTGTCATTTTTTGTTTCCAAAGGAACCCTCATCAACTAGCACTATTATGATGTAAACCTTTAGGAATAATTCATCGAGTTGCTTAGATCTAAACTAAAATAATATAATCCTTTTCACTTTCCTATGATTTCTTATAGATATCCACATACATATAGATATATTGATTTTACATTTCCGAAATTAATCCCGATACCAATCTATTTTCAAATAGCTATACTTCGTTTACTCATATATCATGTTTACACATGTATACGAGCTTATGCTCGGAGGAAGCCACATGTTTATACCCTATTCGACTCAAATAGATATTTGTGCTATGATCCAAGTAAGCCTAAGTCTTGAAAAAAAAAAATAGATAAGATTTTACCCCATCATATTTAAACAATCTTGTTTTTTTGAACATGAAGAGATAAAGAAACCATTGCAATTGCCGGAAATACTAAGCCTACTAAAGGCACAAAAATAGAGGGTAAGTTGCTGAGAGTTGTCATAGAATGAGTACCTCAATTTAAAATTTGTACCTGTTATTTATTGTTATATTGGTATAAAGATATCTTATACGTCATATATAATTATACTTAAGTGAGTATTGAGTATATACAATAATAAGGAATATATAAGAGTATAATATATACTCAAATATATTATAGAAAGAGTAGATCAAAT